GGTTTCAATATTTCCCATACGCAATCCTTTGTAGAGACGTTGTGGCGGACGGACGCTAAGATGGAATAGGCCCGCTAATATGCCCAATGTTCCTGCTGCAATATGATGAGAGGCTATTCCTCCTGGAACAAAAGGATCAAAACCTTCCACGCCCCACGCTGGATTTACAGGTTGTACTTTTCCCGTTAGTCCATAAGGATCGGACACCCAGATTCCGGGACCATACAAGCCTGTTACATGAAATGCACCAAAACCAAAGCAAGCTACCCCTGAGAGAAATAAATGAATTCCAAAGATCTTTGGCAAATCCAAAGAGGGTTTTCCTGTACGTTCATCACAAAATATTTCTAGATCCCAATACACCCAATGCCAGATAGCTGCCAAAAAGCATAAGCCAGAAAACACAATATGTGCTCCCGCTACACCTTCGTAACTCCAAATACCTGGATTCGTTACAGTCCCCCCTGTGATACTCCAACCGCCCCATGAATTGGTTATTCCTAAACGAGTCATGAAGGGTATAACGAACATACCCTGTCTCCACATTGGATCAAGAACAGGATCAGAAGGATCAAAAACCGCTAATTCATACAGAGCCATCGAACCGGCCCAACCAGCAACCAGAGCTGTATGCATTATATGAACAGAAAGCAACCGACCGGGATCATTCAATACAACGGTATGAACACGATACCAAGGCAAACCCATGGAAATACCCCTTATATCAAAGATAAATGGACACTACGTAACTTTATTGCATTGGAAAAGACTATAATATGACTATCCTATGGACCACTCTTGTTGAGTCGATTATTTCCGAACAAGGGTTTCTATTCTGTTGGTAATAATGGAACAATTCTGTTCGTAGGAACAAAGAGAAGCAGATTTATTCTATACTCGATAAGTACCAATACGCAATGGGGGAGTTGATCCCATTTTCTATGAGCGAATGAGTCCATACTTATTTATCATTAGAAAGACCGATTCGTAATAATTTGAGTTTATTCATTCTGTCTTTCTTTATGAATTTTTAGAATCTATGGATAAAATAAATACGATAAAAACCAATATGAATATTATAAAGACAATAAAAAAATTGTTACGTTTCCACCTCAAAGTGAAATATAGTATTTAATTCTTTCTTTCATTTAATGCCTATTGGTGTTCCAAAAGTTATATTCCGAAATCCTGGAGATCCAATTTCATCTTGGGTTGACGTATAGTGCGACTTGTCAGATATATTGGGTCATATGGTATTTCCCCGTTCTCTCCCCCGATCGAGATATCCCCCGTTTCGCCCAAGAAAAATAAATTGAATCATCAAAAATTTGGAGCGTGAAGTGCAATTAGATCCATTTTTGAGGGGATTCATATTACTATTATCAATTAGAATAATTCAATTAGAATAATTTATGGTTGGCTTGGTTGGACTAAAAAAATGAAGTATCCAGGCTCCGTTTAGAAAAAACCCAATTGGATTGGTAAGATATCTATGATTGCTATTCATATTTTTTCTTTGTAAAGAGATCCTAATTGTCAAGCAAAGTTATCTCAACTCTAATAAATACTTGTATAAAATGAATTGAAAAAAAAAAAAAAGAAATACAAAAAGAAATGGTAATGGGAGCATTTGTCCTATATGTACAAATCCAAATCGGGCGGATCTTTACCCGGAGTAGAGCATAAACCTAAAAAGATGAAACAGACCCATTCAGGAACAAGAAAATACCATCGCGGTTTGGATTAAATCTCGATGAAAGAATACATCAATGAGAAGTTAATTCGATAAGTTTAATGACCCTTTCTTATAACTTCGAATTTTAGAATGGAAAATCGAAAATATAAAAAAGGAGTAAAAACTCCTCTTTATTGAAAATTCGAAGAAAAGCCCTTTCGTTAGAAGTAAGAAAGAACCCTTCTAGAAAAAAAGAAAGAGGACTTGAATCTAGACATTGATTCACAATTTTTTTGAACCGTATGCATCAAAAGACGCATGTACGGTTCCTAAGGGATACAATTTTACCCTAATCAACCGACTTTATCGCGAAAGATTACTTTTTTTAAGCCAAGGGATTAGTACCGAGCTTTCGAATCAACTTATTGGTCTTATGATATATCTCAGTATGGAGGATGAGACCAAAGAGCTGTATTTGTTTGTAAACTCTCCTGGGGGCTGGGTAATACCTGGGATCGCCATTTATGATACTATGCAATTTGTGCGACCAGATGTACATACAGTATGCATAGGATTAGCTGCTTCAATGGGATCTTTTATCCTGGTCGGAGGACAACTTACCAAACGTATAGCATTCCCTCACGCTTGGCGCCAATGAGGTTTTTATTTGAGAGAAAAAAGAAGACTATGCCTTCGCCATATGAATACTAAGTAATAATAGCATGGCACTTCGAATTCGATATGAGAAATTTTTGTATTGTTTTTTTTTTCAAAACATTAGATTCTGTATCGAGAGAGTAGTATGAGATAAGGGGTATTTCCGATTTTCTCTTATCTATCGGGAGTTCAGTTCAGCGTCACAAACTTTTTTGTTTTCATGACGGAGAGTTCTTAACAATATTTATGTTATGAAAGAGTACAAAAAAAATATTTTTTCCTTATTTGATCGGATTAAAAAGAAACTTTGGGATTGCTGAATCACAGACAAAAAAAAAGAAAAAATAAACATATAAAGCAACGGAGCCATCATAGTATTTTTGAATTCCTCCGAAAGGAAGGATGGCAATTTGATTATTTACCCATCTGAGTCTGATAGATTCTATTTTTCTCTTTCTTCAATAGAAAGGAGGGGGGTCAATTTTCTTGTAGAGCCGTATGCACAAAAGATGCCTGTACGGTTGTTCGATTCTATCTTTTTTCTATTCTTTATCTTTCTTTTCTCTTTGCTTTATCCTGCGAGATAGGGGAAGCTTTTTTTTTGTTATATCATCAGGGTAATGATGCATGAACCTGCTAGTGGTTTTTATATGGCACAAGTAGGCGAATTTGTCGTGGAAGCGGAAGAACTGCTGAAACTGCGTGAAACCCTCACAAGGGTTTATGCAGAAAGAACGGGCAAACCCTTATGGGTTGTATCCGAAGATATGGAAAGAGATATTTTTATGTCAGCAACAGAAGCCCAAGCTTATGGAATTGTTGATTTTGTAGCGGTTCAATGAAAATAACATGGATTTCGCGCAAATCTGTGATTTGAGATTTTATCTTCGAATTGAATATTCTATTAAATAGAAGTAATTCACCATCATTAGGTTAGGATCAATCTAAACCAACCCATCATATTATGTATACGATTCAACATGCCAACTATTAAACAACTTATTAGAAATACAAGACAGCCAATCAGAAATGTCACGAAATCCCCCGCTCTTCGGGGGTGCCCTCAGCGTCGAGGAACATGTACTAGGGTGTATGTGCGACTCGTTTAGATCATGAGCTGGCACAAAAGCACGAAAACTACTTTTACAGTATCAATGATCAGTACCGGTGAATGGGATAGGATGGAAAAAGGAACCCCATCCATTATAAAAAAAACTTTACCATATCCCTCTATTGTGTATGAAGTTTATGGTTTCCGTTGGTGTAAATCCAATCACCTGAATTTAAGATGATAAGAAATTCTCCATTGGTAACAAAAGGTTATCCATTAAGCGGAGGAAATCTTATTTAAAAAGCATAAAACATAAAGATTAGGTAGGCCCCCAATCTGGCAAGAACGGACTAAGAGGGTCAGCTACCCAGCAAACTTTCATAATTAAATACCGTTACTGTATAGGTAGATCTGATTGTGAAAGACCTATTACTGGATAATTCATGGGTAGAGCCAAAGCGTGTGAACTATACAAGTTCCCAATAACATCAATTAGTCGATTAAATATTAAATTAAAGTATAAAGTAAAGGCTCCGGTGTATAGAGAAGACCTCACCGTTTAAGAAATAACCATAGAAACGAAGGAACCCACTATTTCTTTTTTTATTTCTTTTATTTACTATATTTTTGATACCTAGGAAAATACAATTTCTTATTTCTGTCTTATTTCGCAGTGAAATACCTAAAAAAAAAAAGAAAAAATCGTGGTCGGGAAGGTTAGAGTAGCCAAAGCCATTGGAATTTTGATTTTATACATTGGAAAAATCCGTTTTGTTATTAATATACTAGGAAGGGGGAAAGAATAACTGAAAGAAAGGCAATCAATTAGTTATTCGTCAAAGTTTCATTTATTCAATGACCAGAATTAAACGGGGATATATAGCTCGGAGACGTAGAACAAAAATTCGTTTATTTGCATCAAGCTTTCGAGGGGCTCATTCAAGGCTTACTAGAACTATTACTCAACAGAAAATAAGAGCTTTAGTTTCGGCTCATCGGGATAGGGATAGGAAAAAGAGAGATTTTCGTCGTTTGTGGATCACTAGGATAAACGCAGTAATTCGCGAAAGGGGAGTATCCTATAGTTATAGTAGATTAATACACGATCTGTACAAGAGACAGTTGCTTCTTAACCGTAAAATACTTGCACAAATAGCTATATCAAATAGGAATTGTCTTTATATGATTTCGAACGAAATCATAAAGGAAGTAGATTGGAAAGAATCCACCAGAATAATTTAAATTGAGTTACCCGGAGAATGAACTCCGGGAAGGTAGAGTAGAAATTAGTATGAGAAAATATGCTAAAGTAGTCAAAATGAATGAACACGTTCAATTCAATAAAAACAGATTTCTTTTTTTCCGATTCATTTTTTTCTTACGACACGATACTCAAATCTAGATTCACTCAAATCTAGATTCTTGTAATTATAGATTCTTGTAATTATGATTCAAGTGAAGAAAAAGTAAGCCTATTTATTTCGGGCTTTAAAACCAGTAGTTCTAGCGGTCGACTCGGTTCTTTCAAATTGTTTCTCATTATTGAGAAAAGGTAACAAAGATAAAATACGAGCTTGTTTTATAGCAAGAGTAATTAATCGTTGTTGTTTCAAGGTC